TAATATACTAGTTTAGTGTGGAGTGAATGCCTTGGAAAAAAAATATAGGCGCGGACAATCGCGAAAGTGTTGACACGAGGAAAGCCTGTGACGTTAACCAACCTAAAATGGGAAACCGGGGCTAAAAAGCCTGCTGCTTAGGCAGCATCAAGGGGAAGTGAAACATCTCAGTACCCTGCAGATCAAATCAACCGAGATATCGTTAGTAGTGGTGAGCGAAAGCGATAAAAAGGCAAAACGATATTATTATAAAGAATGAAAAGAAATTATATTTTTTAATATGATTTCTACCTTAGAAGGTGTTAGTCCTGTAATTTTTTTATATTCGTGAAAGTAAGACGAGGCAAGTTTACCTTGTCTGAGTATTGGGGGACCACCCTCAAAGCCTATAGTTATTTTTTTTACCGATAGTGAACAAGTACCGTGAGGGAAAGGTGAAAAAGAAGTTGCGACAGTGCAAAGATCCTGAAACTCCATATTTTAGTCGAAGCTGTAAAAAGCAACGGCATACCTTTTGTATAATGGGCAAGTGAATCTTAATAAGGGGCAAGCTTAAGCTAATAAAAAGTGCAGGCGAAGAGAAATCGAGTCCTATGTGGCGCCTTAAAGTCCTTTGTTAAGTACCCGAAACCGGCTGATCTAAACTTGAGCAGGCTGATATTGTAGTGGCAACATTCTTTGGAGGGCCGAACCCGTGTATGTGGCAAAATACTGGGATGACTTGAGTTTAGGGGTGAAAGGCCAATCAAAGTCGGTGATAGCTGGATTTCTGCGAAATCTATTGAAGTAGAGCGTCCTAAATAGTAAATTTGGGGTAGAGCACTGTGTAAGCAAGGGGGAGATCTTCTCTTACTAAACTTTAGCAAACTCCGAATACAAATTTTTCATTTAGGGCAGACAGAGTATGTATGCTAAGATTCATACTCAAGAGGGAAACAGCCCAGACTGTAGGCTAAGGTCCATAAAATAGTTTCAGTGGTAAAGGTGATTTTCGCTCTGAGACCGTCAGGAGGTAGGCTTGGAAGCAGCCATCCTTTTAAGATAGCGTAACAGCTCACTGACCTAGAGTAGAAGTCCCGCCAATTTTGAGGGCTTAAAACTATTACCGAAGCCTCAGACAAAGAATGTAAAAATTTAATCATTTTTACATTCTTTGTGGTAGCAGAACATTCCGTAGGTCGTAGAAGTTTTGACGTAAGTTAAGATTAAGATATCGGAAGTGAGAATACTTGCATGAGTAGCATAAAACAATGAAATTAAAGCATTGTGGCCGTAAGTCCAAGGTTTACGATCTTAAGTAAAACTGGGTCGTGAGAGGGTAATACCTCGATTTAAAACGGTCCCTAAGCTGTTAAGCTAAGGCTTACAGTAATGGGTAAGATTAAACTGTTAAAAGTTGCTGACGAAAACTTCACCTTATTCTTGAATTTGTCAAGGGTGAGTTATTTTTTCCAAGAAAAAGGCACTTTATTTATACCGTACCTTAAACCGCCTCAGGTGGACGGGTGGAGAACACTAAGGCCTTGAGATAACCCTGTTGAAGGAACTCGGCAAAATGACTCTGTAACTTCGGAATAAGGAGTAAAGATATGTAGCGCAAGCTTTTGTCTTTGTCACAAAATCGGGGGTGGCGACTGTTTATTAAAAACACAGGTCTCTGCTAACTCGTAAGAGGATGTATAGGGACTGACACCTGCCCGGTGCCGGTAGGTGAAGCTTTGATGTTTACGCATTGAGGTCAAACCCCGGTAAACGGCGGCTGTAACTATGACGGTCCTAAGGTAGCGAAATTCCTTGTCGGGTAAGTTCCGACCCGCATGAATGGTGTAACGACTTCCCCGCTGTCTCCAACAGGGACTCAGTGAAATTACATAGGTCGTGAAGATGCGGCCATCCCACAGCTGGACGGAAAGACCCCGTGCACCTTTACTATAAGCAAATATTGTAGGTCAAAGACTCTAGTGTAGAATAGGTGGGAGCTTATGATTCTTTCTCGTTAGGGATTGATGAAGCGATAGTGAAATACCACCCAGAGATCTGTTGTCTTACTAACTAAGGGACAGTGTTTGCTGGGTAGTTTGACTGGGGCGGTCGCCTCCTAAAGAGTAACGGAGGCATACAAAGGTAGGTTCATCTCCTTTTAAGGGGAATCGAGTATAATGGTATAAGCCTGCTTGACTGAAAGAAAGACATTTCGATCAGAGACGTAAGTCGGTCATTGTGATCCGGCGGTTCTTTGTGGAAAGGCCATCGCGCAATGGATAAAAGGTACGCCGGGGAGAACAGGCTAATGATCATCTAGAGCCCCTATCGACGGTTTCGTTTGGCACCTCGATGTCGACTCATCACATCCTGGAGCTGGAAAAGGTTCCATGGGTTCGGCTGTTCGCCGACGAAAGTGGTACGTGAGTTGGGTTTTGAACTTTGTGAGACAGTTTGGTCCCTATCTTCTGTGGGTGTTTGAAAATTCCGAGGACTAGACCTTAGTACGAGAGGACCGGGAAAACTCGATTGCTTGTGTTCCGGTTGTTCCTTAAGGGGCATCGCCGGGTAGCTACATCGAGAAGAGATAATCGACCATTAGGCGAGAAACTCGCCTCTAGTAAAGTTTTCGCAAGGGGGTGGAAGACTACCACTTAGATAGGCGGGAGGTGTAAGAGCCGTGAGGTTTTCAGCTGACCCGTACTAATCCCTAAAGATTAATTATAGTGATTTTGTTTTCAGACTAAAGTTTAACAACTTTTCGGGCGTATAGCTCAGTTGGTTAGAGTGTTGGACGTTTAGTCCGAGGGTCTTGGGTTCAACTCCCAATACGCCCAAATATGTTTGGATTAAATTTGCTCGAAGGGGTACGTGTTTTATCAATTATTTTTATAATTAAAGTTGAACACGTACCCCTTCGAGCAACCTAACAATATGCCCTTAATAGGTTAGTGGGGATATAACTCAGTTGGTAGAGTGTGTGCTTTGCAAGCATGAGGTCAAGAGTTCGAGTCTCTTTATCTCCTTAAAATTTTAAGGGAGCATAACTCAGTGGTAGAGTGTGTGCCTTACAAGCACGAAGTCGGGAGTTCGATCCTCTCTGCTCCCATTCTACGGTAATATTTATAAAAATTTTTTTATCGTTAAAGTGTCTCGTTATTTGATTTTTTACCCTTTTAAAAATGTTAGTTCAAGCTGCTAAACTTTTGGGTGCTGGTTTAGCTACTATTGGTTTAGCTGGAGCAGGTGTGGGTATTGGAACCGTATTCGGTGCTCTTGTTTTGGGTACCGCGCGTAATCCTTCTCTGAAAGATGAGTTATTTAGAATTGCTATTTTAGGTTTCGCTTTAACTGAAGCGATTGCCTTATTTGCTTTGATGATGGCTTTCTTGATTCTATTTGCTCTGTAAGAAAATTCTCCAGTTGCAATTATAAAAATATTATTCTAGAGAGATATTGTAGGTTATTTTTTTTTATTAAGGCGGTGTAGTTCAGTGGTTAGAATGTTGGAATCATATCCCAAATGTCAAGGGTTCGAATCCCTTTCCCGTTAAATAAATTTAGTCTGTCAAGAAAAGTTAAATTTTTTATTGCGATTTTGGTGAAATTGGTAGACACGTCAGACTTAAAATCTGTTTCTATTTAAAGAGTATCGGTTCAAATCCGATAAGTCGCAAAATGGCGAGCGTAACTCAGTTGGTTAGAGTGTCAGGTTGTGGCTCTGAAAGACGGGGGTTCAAATCCCCTCGCCCGCCTTGGCTAGATAGTATAAAGGTCTAATGCGGTGGGTTGCAAACCCATAAATGAGGGTTCAAGTCCCTCTCCGGCCTTCTTCAATAGCTCAGTTGGTAGAGCATGTGGCTGTTAACCATAAAGTCGTTGGTTCAAGTCCGACTTGGGGAGATAAAAGATTCCGAATAAAAGCAAATTTGAATTTATATAGTTTGGATAGCTCAGTTGGTAGAGTGAAGGACTGAAAATCCTTAGGTCGTCGGTTCAAGCCCGATTCCAAACAAAAGCAATGCTTGCAAAGATAATCAATAAATTACGTAATGGGTATATGGTGTACCATTTTGGAGTATCTTTTAAGGAAGTACGCTTTTGTACTAAAGTCCTAGATATTTTATGGAAAGAAAACTTAATTAAGGGGTATACAAAAACAAATGAAGGTGTCATTACAGTCCTTCTTAGGTATCATGATGGGTCTCCCATTTGTACTCGGCTTGTTATTATTTCTCGCCCACGTGATCGTATTTATCTTTCTTTATTAGATGTCGCTCGTTTATCAAATGATTTCGGTGTGTTGGTTTTATCAACAACAAAAGGTATTATGACTCATGAACAATGTATACGTAAAGGGGAGGGTGGAGAAATTTTAGCATATGCGTCATGACAATTCCAGTATTTAGATTACCTATAGGTGTTAGGTGTTCAAGTATTAATGGTAAAGTGAGTGTATCAGGGGCTAAAGGAGTTGTAATTTTTGATTCCGTTAGTAACCTTCACAGAAAAGGTAACATGGTTCTTTTTTTACCCTATTTAACACCTTATGAAAGTTCTCTTTTTACTCAAGCTATTTTTGGGGTTGTTTTAGGGTATACTATAGAATTAAAGCTTAAAGGGATTGGCTACAGAGTACGCAAAGAAAAAGAAAAACTTATATTTTCTCTAGGTTACAGTAAGTCTGTTATAATTGATATCCCTGTAGATGTTTCAGTAAATTTAGGTAAAAAAACATTTTTATTAATTTCTGCAAATTTAGGGGTTTTACAAAATTTTGCAAGTAGTATAAGAAGGTATCGTTACCCGGACTCATACAAAGGGGCTGGGGTTTTATATGAAAATGAAATAATAGTGTGTAAGGAAGGTAAAAAAACATAATGGTTAGAACAGAGCATTCTCGTCTTCTTTCTTTTTTAATTGGATCTTCTGGATATTTAGTTCCTCGTCCCTTTAATGAGGATGTTCGAATTTCAAAGACAATGCACCCCTATCTTTTAGGGAAACGTAATATTTATTATTTTTATAATCTTGAAAAAAGTTTATACGGTATACGTGCAACTTTAGAAGTTTTAAAAAAAATAATATTGTCGGAGGGGAAAATTCTTTTTGTTAGTGATTATCCGCTTTTAAAAATTTGTCTTTCTCATCAGCCTGATATAAGTTATATAAAATGGAAACGTAGTTATTTAGTTAAATCAAAAGATGTTGATTTGGTGTTTTTAAGTGATATAGAAAAAGAAAATTTAGTGGAGGCTCATAGAAAATGTCTGTTATTGGTTGGTGTTGGAAGTCCTACTATGAGCAAAGTAACTTATCCTTTTAATTTAAATATTGAGTCACCTTTGTTATCTTCTTGGTTTTTTAGCTTAATTTATATGACTTGTGTTAAAGGTAGTCGTATGAAATCAACAAAAAAAAAACGTGTGTTTTCTAGTCTTTTAGGAAAGGCTCAGTTAAAAGGAGTTAAAAAAGAATCACGAAATGCTCTTAAATTTAAGGGAGAAAGTAATAATAAATAATGCGGTTTAAACACAGATATAAATCTTGTTTATGGTCTAGAACTGATATTTGGGGGGATTTGTTATCTAAAGAGAAAACGTTTCTTCGTCCTAAGTGGGATAGTATTATAGGGGTGTTGGGAAGCCAAAAGCGTCGTCATCGTCCTCTTGCCAATATAAATAGGTACCGTCATCCTTTATGTCATGATTATAATTTTCTTAAACCTCGGGTTCGACCAAATCAAACTTTTAAATACAACCGTATTAGTTTTCGGAATACTTTGTCTATTTTATTATGTATAAGACGTTTTTATGGGGATTTAAGTCACAAAGCGTTTAAAAATTTGTGTAAACCGTTAATTGCCTTAAAAAATCCATCTCAAAAATTAATTGTGTCTTTAGAAGGACGCCTGGATATTAGTTTATATCGTTTAGGTTTTTTTCATTCAATTTATTACAGTCGACAGGCTATTCTGCACAGTAAGGTGTTAGTAAATGGTAAAAAAATAGGGCATGGTGGGTTTACTCTTCAAAAAGGGGATTTTGTTGAATTTTGTCCGTCACACCGTCAAGCTATTCGAGCTAGATTAGTAGCACGTTATAAACGTTTCCGCTCTTTTCATGTAAAATTGGAGCGTTGGCGATTATCTAATAGGTTTAAGTTTGAACTTCATCTTCAGCCAACACCAAAATGGATACAGACAGATTACTCAAATTTAAGTTTTATTCTTTCAGCAGATGTCTGTGCTCCTGTTATGTACCCTTTTAGAGTAGACGTAGATGAAGCGCTTTGGTCTTCTAAGTATGGTTTTTTATAGTTTTATATTAGTGGGTTATTTTATTAATCCTAGGTATTCTTTACAATTATATTATTGTATTATTTAATTTATTATGTGGCTAACTTTCCTAACTATTTTTTTAAATATTCTTGATCTTGTTATTCCTTTATTAATTTCTGTAGCCTATTTTACCTTAGCGGAGCGTAAAATTATGGCGGGAATTCAAAGAAGACGTGGTCCAAACGTTATTGGTTATATGGGATTACTTCAGCCCCTAGCTGACGGACTTAAACTTTTTGTTAAAGAAACTGTTTTACCCACGAATGCAAATATTGTGCTTTTTGTATTAGCTCCTCTTTGTACTTTTATTTTAAGTTTGATTAGTTGGGCTGTTATACCGTTCAGTTATGGTAATGTTATTGCAGATTCTCAGTTGGGGGGTCTTTATTTTTTAGCTGTTTCTTCTCTTGGTGTTTACGGGGTATTGATCTCAGGTTGGTCAAGTAATTCAAAGTATGCTTTTTTAGGGGCTTTACGTTCCGCGGCGCAGATGGTTTCGTATGAAATTTCAATGGGTATTAGTCTTATTAATGTTTGTTTATGTGTAGGTACCTTAAATTTAACGGAAATAGTAATTTCTCAATTAGATATCTGGCTTGTTTTTCCTTTATTACCAGTTAGTATAATGTTTTTTATAGGGTGTTTGGCTGAAACTAATCGTCATCCTTTTGATTTACCAGAAGCAGAAGCAGAGTTAGTTTCGGGTTATAATGTAGAATATTCAGCTATGGGATTTGCTTTATTTTTTTTAGGTGAATATGCTAATATGTTAGTTATGGGGGGGTTAACTTCTATTTGTTTTTTTGGTGGGTGGTTATCTCCCTTTAATATAGGCATTTTACCTGATGGTATTTGGTTTGGTTTAAAAATATGTTTTTTTGTTATTTTATTTATTGTTATGCGTGCTATTTTGCCCCGTTATCGATATGATCAACTGATGAAGCTTGGTTGGAAATGTTTCTTACCCCTCGCATTAGCGTTATTTTTTGTCTCCGTAGGAATTCTTATGGGATTTGATTGGTTACCCAACTAGCAATTGTTTTTTATACTCTTCATGCAAAGACCAAACTTTTAATTGTATCTCATAAAAAACAATAAAAGGCAACCCTATTAAAGTTTGGCTTAAAACGTCTGGGGGGGTTATAAAAGCTGCGATAGAAAAAGCGGTTATATAAGCTATTCCGCGATATTTAACCCACGTTTGTCTATTAGTATAAATTTGTATAATATTCAGAGTAATTAGGCAAGGAAAGCTAAGAGTTAGCGCTTTGTTTAATTGTTGTAAATGATTTAAATAATCTTGCAGTCTTGGTTCAAAAGTTAAATCTATTGCCGTAAAGTTTTGGGAATAGGTTGAAAAAAGTTCCCAGAATACTTTAACAATTATGGGAAATACAAATATATATAAGCAAGTATAAAATAAAAATGCTGTAATTAAAAGATTAAAAATTGTATTAGCTTCGAAAGCGTATAACCCTGGACGTAAAAAAAGGTACAATTGTGTTAGTGTTATACCGAGACCAAAACTAAAGCTAAAAATAGTACAAATCTGTAGGTAGGTAAAAAAAATTTCAGTTAATCCTGTACTAACAAAGTGTGATAATCCTTTAGGCAAAAAAATAAAAATTAATCCTTGTTTATAGGTATACGCTGTACTAAAGAGAAAAATTGTTCCGAAAATAGCGTAAGCTAGGCGGTATTTAAGTTCTTGTAAATAATATATTGAGGTTTGAAGTCTGTTCATAAAAAAAGAAGAGTCAAGGGAAGATAGTTCAATTGGTAGAACTTTGGTCTCCAAAGCCAAGGGTTGGGGGTTCAAGTCCCTCTCTTTCTGTTTATCTGTCTAAGTCTTAAATAATATGAGAATAAGTTTTTTGCAATTTTTATTTTTATTTTTTCTCGGTCTTCTTTTTTTTGCTGATTTACCACAACTCATTAAGGGGGTGAAGCAAAAAATTAAAGCTTATATAAAAAAGCCTCAGTAAAAAATTTTACTGAGGCTTTTTTAGAAGACGTAGTTAAAAACACTTTGTAGTACGGCGGTTTGTAGTTTAATTGGCAAAACATAGTTCTCATGAAGCTACCAATGTAGGTTCAACCCCTGCCAAACCGAGTTTTGGTGTTTGAGAAATGGAGTCTAGCCAAGCTGGTAAGGCGCCCGTTTTTGGTACGGGGATCGGAGGTTCGAGTCCTTCGACTCCAAAAGCTGAGGTGGTGGAATTGGTATACACGCTGGGTTTAGGTTCCAGTCCTTAACGGGATAGGGGTTCAACTCCCCTCCTTAGTAATGTCAAGGCCAAACATCAATCAATGGTTTAACAAAAGTCAAGGGAAAAAGCAAACAAGAGTGAAGAGTGTAGGTCTTCGCGGATGCCCCCAAAAAAGAGGTGTTTGTTTAAAAGTATTTGTTTGTTCCCCTAAAAAGCCCAATTCTGCCCGACGTAAGGTTGTTAAAGTTCGTTTATCTAATAAAGTCAAATTAACAGCTTATATTCCTGGTCAGGTTCACAGGTTGCAAGAGCACTCACAGGTTTTAGTGCGAGGCGGTAGAATTCCGGACCTTCCTGGGGTTAAATACCGTCTAATTCGAAATAAATTAGATTTAGAGGGATTACCTGGCCGTAAAACCTCCCGTTCGAAATATGGTACAAAAAAAATAGATAAAGGATGCTAGTTACTGATCAGGATTTATTACAACAGCAACAAATGAATGCTTCTGTTAAACATATTAAGGCTAGTTCACACGAACATACACAATCTAGTAAATTTTTAGGTATTAAAAGTGACCCTTTAGTAAAAAAAATGATTAATCTTTTAATGCGCGACGGTAAGCGTTCAAAAGCGGAAAATGTTTTAAATAAAGCTCTTCAATCTCTTGATCGTGATTATCCTGGGCGGGCTATACATATTTTTTATTTAGGTATTCTTGCGGTTAGGCAAGATATAGGTGTTCGTCTTAAACCAAAACCCAAGACACGTCGGAACAAGCAGTCTTTTAATGTCTATTTGCCACGCGTAATATCTCCTATTTGTGGTATTAATCTTGGCATGAGGTCATTGTTAAAAGTAAGTAGAGACCAGTCTATAACCTCTCCTTTATGGGAAAATTTAAGTAAAGAATTACTTAAAGCATCACAAAGTAAAGGGGAGGTTGTTAATAAAAGGTATAGTTTAAATAAGTTGGCTGTTTCTAATAAACGTAGAATTCATTTTGGTGTTCGTTATTGATATTTTAATTTTTAAAAATAAATTATGGATTTTATTCATTTTTTCTTCGTCTCTGCTTTATTGTTTGTTATAGGTGTTGGGGGTGTTATTTTAAACAGAACAAATATTGTTGTTGTTCTTATGTCTTTAGAGCTTGCTCTTCTTTCAGTAAGCTTAAATTTTATTGTTTTTTCTGTATGCTTAGGTGATTTAATGGGTCAAATATTCGCTATTTTTATTCTTATAATCGCAGCTTGTGAATCATCAATAGGGTTAGCTATTATTTTAGTTTATTTTCGAGTTAGGGGTAGTATACGTATTGATCAAGCTTCATTATTGAAGTCTTAATGGGCAGGCTTCCATGGTGAAACTGGTAGACACGGCAGATTCAAAATCTTTTGTCTTTTGACGTGCTGGTTCGAATCCGGCTGGAAGTAGTAAATATGATTAGAACCCAAAGTCTTCTTAAAGTTGTAGATAATTCAGGAGCTAAACTGGTTAAATGCATAAAAGTTAAAAAAAAAAGTGGTAAGGCACATGCTAACGTAGGGGATGTTGTTCTTGTAGCCGTTCAGAGCCTTCGACCCCGCTATGGTAGAAGGGTTAGATTAAAAATGAATAAGTCGGAAGTCCATCATGGTGTTATTGTACAAACACGTAGACTTTTTCGAAATAAGGCTGGCGTAGGTGTTTCGTTTGCGTCCAATTCAGTAGCTCTTATTACCCCACAGCAAAAACCTATTGGAACTCGAATATCAGCTATATTGCCGAGTAGATTAAGGGGGTTGAAATGGTCCAAATTAGCTGCTATGGCTAAAAAAATTATATAATTGTCTCTATGCATCCTTTTGAAAAACACTATTCCGAGGTTGTGAAAAAAGATTTAATTCTTAGTGAAAACATCTCAACGGTTTCTTTGTTACCAGGTCCAAAAAAAATATCTATTTGTTTAGGTGGGGAAAGTTCAGATGAAAATTATGTGGTTGCGTGTCTTGGCGCTTTGAACATTGTTGGAGGCCAAAAGCCTTATTTTATACAGCAAAATCCTTCTCAACAAAGAAACAGTGGCCCAAGAGAGGGGGTAGGGGGTAAAGTTACTTTGAGGCGAGAGTCTATGTACCTTTTTTATTATAAATTATTATTTCATGTGTTGCCACGTGTACGTCAATTTGAAGGTTTACGAGCACCCGCTCATAAAAATATATATTGTTTTGTTTTAAAAGATATTTTTTCTTTTGAGGAATTGGTACCATTATTTCCTTATTTTGAAGAGGTTGGTTCTCTTCAATGTCAATTTCATTTTACAACAAAAGATAAATCTGAGACTAATGTTTTAGGGCATGGTTTACAGGTTTGCTTTTTTTCTAGTGGAAAATAGGAAAAGCGGAAGTAACTCAATTGGTAGAGTGTAAGCTTGCCAAGCTTAAAGCTGAGGGTTCAAATCCCTTTTTTCGCTTTGGTTTTTAATTATACAGTTGCGATAGTGTCGTATTTATATGGCTTTTAGTTGTATTGTAGGTAATAAAAAAGGAATAGCTCGGACTTTATTAATCTTTATTTATATCGTTGTATTTAATTAAAAGAAGGCTAAGTGCTTTTTTTTTAAGAGTTTCTGTATTACTTTTTTCTAAAAATTTAATAGAGTACCATTTTTTATCTATAGATATACCTAGGCAATCGAGTTTCGAAGCGATTTCAGGCACGTTGTCCTGCAAGTCTTGTAACGTTTCATATATTATCATGACAATTGGGCATCCTATACCAAGTTTGGGGGGGTTAAGATACAGGGGTACAGAGTATAATTTTGCATTTTTCAATGATACTCGTATTTTTGATATTTGAGAAGATTTTAAATTACTACCATTAAACAATGCAAAAGTTCGTTGTTCTGGTAAAAAAAATCTTTTTTTTCGGAGATGTCTTTTTCTAGGGGTAAACATAGCTTATAATTGATAAATTTTAACCTTTAGTGGGAGCTTATTAGCTCCTGAGTGTAAAGCTGGTATACCTTGCTCATCATCGATACCATATAGTAAAAATAAAGTTTGTCCAGCAGATATCGAGGCAATCCAATGATCAACTTTCCCTTTTCCTTTTCCCATACGGGCCGCGGAAGCTTTACGGCTTATAGCAATGTCCGGGAAAATAAGAATTTCAAGTTTACCTTCTCTTTTAACTTTACGTCTAATATTTTGTCGGGCTGATTCGATTTGACGCCCGTTTAAATAACCTGAGCCCATTGCAATTACAGCAAAACAGGTTAATTCTGTTAGCTTATGGGTTTTACCTGATGTATTAGGTAATCCTCGGGGTTTAAAGTATTTTCGGTATTTTGTTTTTTTAGGTTGCATTATCGTTTTTGTTCCAGTTACATATCCAAATTTTTAATCCTACGCTCCCATAACCAGTTTGTGTTTGTGCATATTCTGCTTGTATATTTTTACTTAACTGACTAATAGGCATTTGTCCCATTTGATATTTCCACACCCTGCTTCTCCCTTTTGCTTTGTGAGTAAATCTCCCCTTTATTTGTATTTTTAACCCTTGTATTTCTTTGTATTCTTGTAAGGCTTGGAATCCTTGCTTAATATATGCTAAAAATTGGTAATGTCTTTTTCTTCTTTGTCTTGAGCATATATTTTGTTTTAAAAACCTAGCCAGGCTTGTGGCGCTTGCTTTATTTTTTATAAGTAAATACATCAGTTGCATACCATATCGGGCATAATCATACCTTATATGGTTAAAACTTTTAGTAAAATAAGCCATTTGTCTTCGGGCGGGTTTAGGTACCGACCTCATATAAGTTTTTACTCTATTAATTCGTAACGTGACTTTTTTAGTACCCGTAAATTTTTGTATTAATTTAACAGCACTTTGCAGTCGACACGCTACTACAGTCCAAGATTGTTTTTTGCTGATTATTTTATTTTCTTTATAACGTCTAGATTTTAAACGTCGTTTTGAACGAAAGTGTAGGTGTATAAGATCAGCTTCTACAAGAATTAGTCCAAGATGCCGATTAACTTGTATTTTATCAAGATAGTGTGTTGTTCCTAAACAACAAGATTTTTTTAGTTTTTGAATCATGGTTAAAATAAAAAAAAATTGTGGTTTGTCCCAGTGTGTACATCCTTGATAAAGGTTATTTTTTGGTTTTAAAATAGTTGGATGAGCTTTTTGTGCCATTTATTTTTTTTTTATTGTATTATTTTTTTTTTTTTGCTACAAAATTTTTTCGTGTCGTTACAAACTCTCCTAATTTATGTCCAACCATTTCAGGTTTAATTTTGCGACTAATCATGTCTTTTCCATTGTATATTTGTAATTTCAAACCAACAGCAGCTGGATAAATAGTAGAACGTCTGGACCATGTAGGTTTTTTTTCATGTTGTGGGGTTAATCTTTTTAACAGACTTTTATCTATAAATGGTGTTTTCCAATTAGATCTTGACATTTGGTTTTGGTTGGATCCTACTAGTACGGGTAGAGGGCCCTTTTGTTGGTTTGCCCCATGGAGTTACAGACGAGCGTCCACCTGATGTTTTCCCCTCCCCACCACCATGTGGGTGGTCTATTGGGTTCATGGCTACTCCGCGAACAGTGGGGCGCCTCCCCAACCACCTGGATTGACCGGCTTTTTTAAGCTTTGTAAACTTTGAATCTGGGTTGCTAACTACACCGTTGGTTGCTATTGTTTTTATATCGAACCAACGGTATTGCCCGGATTTTAAACGAATTTTAGCTAATGTTTTAGTCCTTTTTAAAATACGACCAAACGCACCTGGCGCTCTTAAAATTTTCCCATCTTTTCCAGGGGATAAGCTCAAGTTATAAATGAGACTTCCTGTTAGTATGTTTTGTAAAATTTTACTGTGTCCATTTTGAAGACCACTACGTGTTGAGTTTGACCGTATAACATCTCCTTTTTTTATTTTTGTAGGTGCTATTATATAATTGTGTTTTTTAGTATCTGGATTAAAAATTCGTGCTAAAAGGGCGGATCTGTTCGGATCATATTCTAAACCTATGACTATTCCTTGGGTTGATTTCCGCTTTAGGTCAATATCTCTATATAGTCGGGAATGTCCCCCACCACGATGCCATGCGGTTATATGTCCTTTATTATTTCGTCCGGTTGATCGCTTATATGCTTGCCTTTGCGATTTTAAGGGAGGAGTGATAAAAATTGGGTTATTTTGTTTCATATAATATATTAAAAACCTAGTTATGCCTTTTATTATCGGTACCCCTATTCCAGAAGACAAAGTATTGGTGCAGTCTATATCTCACATATATGGTATAGGTTTGTCTCAATCTAAAATTTTATGCAAAAAAGCTGGTTTTGGTTCTGATTCACGTGGGAGTCACGTTACTTTTCTCAAAGGAAAGAATTTAGAAAACTTAGCGGAGGCTACCCCTCTTCCTTTAGGTGCCGATCTTAGGCGTTTTAAAAATGATAAGATTCGGCGTTTGTGTGTTTTGTCGACATATCGTGGGTTACGGCATCGTAAAGGTCTGCCGGTTAGGGGTCAACGTACCCATACAAATGCAAAAAAACGGCAATTATTAAAGCTTAATGTTAGTTAAAATTGATAACATAAACTTACTATCTAATCCTGTTAAACTATCAGCAGTAAGTTCAGTAATAGAAGGAGTTTCAGCTATTTCTACTAAATTTCTATCTAAGCAAACACAAGAAAAAAAAGGTATTATCATTATAAAATCAACAAAAAGAAATGTGTTTTGTACTTTAATGGACACTGCTGAAAAAAAAGTAAAGACTAGTTGTTCTTTAAGGGTCCCTTCTTATGTTAATGAGTATAATGAGCGGGAAAATCTTTATACACGTGGGTTACTTTTAGGTAATTTATTTGGGGATAAAGCTATCAGGTTAGGTTATACAGAATTTGCAATTTATTTGGGGTCTGGTATTAACAAAGGACGGAGAGGGGTTGTAAGAGGGCTTAGTAAAAAAGGAGTTAAAATTACTTTTTTGTATCTAGGTACACGAGCCCCTCATAATGGGTGTCGTCCTGTTAAAGTTCGTCGTAAAAAATTTCGTACAAAACCTAAAACATCAAGGTAAAATTAAATTGTGAAGGAGTGACTGAGCGGTTAATAGTGGCAGATTGTAAATCTGTTGGTTTTTCCATCGTAGGTTCGAATCCTACCTCCTTCTTGTTCATTTTAATGAAAGCTAAAGCTAAAATGGTTCAACGGCATCCATTTCATTTAGTTGACCCTAGTCCCTGGCCTTTAGTGGCTGCTTTAGGTGGCTTAAGTTTAACTTTTGGTGGAGTGTTATTTATGCATAACTATAAAGGGGGGGGAGAATTACTTTGTTTAGGGGTTTTTACTATTTTATATGTTATGTTTACTTGGTGGAGAGATGTTGTTCGGGAAGGGTTATTTGAAGGTCAACATACATCATCGGTTCAGCAAGGACTACGTATGGGTATGATACTTTTTATTGTATCTGAAATTATGTTTTTTTTTGCTTTTTTTTGGGCTTTTTTTACTTCATCAATTTCTCCTGTTTTTAATATTGGTGGTGTTTGGCCTCCTGCGGGGATAGATGCTATTAGTCCATGGGGTTTACCATTTTTAAATACTATTTTATTGCTTTCTTCTGGGGCAAGTGTAACATGGGCTCATCATGCTATTGTTGCTGGTTTTAAAAAAGAAGCTTTACAAGGTTTAGGGGTAACATTAGCGTTTGCAATTGCCTTTACAGGTATGCAGGGTGTTGAATATATGCATGCTCCTTTTGGCATGTCGGACGGGGTATATGGTTCTGTATTTTACATGGCTACAGGTTTTCATGGGTTTCACGTTATTATTGGAACTATATTTTTAGCTATTTGTACTCTACGGCTGTATTGGGATCACTTTAGTCGTCAACACCATTTTGGTTTCGAGGCTGCTGCGTGGTATTGGCATTTTGTTGATGTTGTGTGGTTATTCCTTTTCCTCACTATTTATTGGTGGGGGTTTAATGTAATCATCTAGTTTTATTTAATGGGAAAGGCTAAAAGATACAGTGAAGCTGATTTAGCCGATTTTTATTCAGTAAGTCCTGTGTTTAAGAAATATTCTCAGCTTCACCTCTGGTCAGAGAATTTTAGTGAGTACTATAATCTTAAATATTGTGAGGTTTATCTTTCTCAATATATTTTTGGATGCACTCAAAAATATATTTTAGAATATTTTAGTAAGTCTTTTTTATTAACTATTCAAAACAGTCCAAACTTTTTGAAGTTTATAAAATCAGGTTTTTTCAAGTATATTAATGATCATTTTTTATTATTGTTCCAAAACAACTATTTTTTTTGTTTTGAGGAACCTCATGAAGAAGTAGAAATTTTTGTAGAAGAATATTTTCAAAGATATATTCAAAATTTTTTTGAGCGCGATTTGTTGATGTGTCTTATCACATGTATTAACAACAGAGTACCCAAATCTTTTGATGTGTATTTAAATATTCGTATTAAATCTTTTTATAAGGATCTTCTGTTTCGTGAGTCAAATATCAAGCCTTTGTCCAACCCAGTGGTACTTATAAATTTTACAGAAAGTAAAAGGTGCGAGTATCATTACTTGGGGTTTGCTGATTATAAAAAGAAAAAATCTTTTTGTAGGTTCGCAATTAATACTATTATTAAAAGGGAATGCTCATATCCATTTTTAGTATATTTCAGTTATAAAATTTATAAATCCTTAAATACAAGTAAAGAGGTATCAGGTGTTATAAAATCAAGTTTTCTAAGTTTTTTTTTAGAGGATACGATGTATAATTGGGGTCATTTAATAATTAATAGCTATAACAAGACATATCCACAAACTTTTAATTATCTTTTAATTTCGGTCTATAAAACTTCTGGGGTGTATAAATATTTTACACCTTATAAAAAGGTAGAATATTATTTAAAAGTTTATTCTTTGTTATTGCTTAGATATATTTGGTGTTTTTATACTTTTACTAAATGTATTTATAAATTACCTAATAAACTTTCTTTTAATGCTATAATAAAAGGCAATGATATTTGTAACGAGGACTTTCAGGTTTTGTTGTGGTCGTCTAAGGTTTTAGTCCGTTATTATAAGAAAAAAAATGATATAGGTATTTACCGTGAAAGTACTAATGTTTTTTAGAGCGAAAAGTGACTTTATATAAAACCATTTTAGGTTACTATTAAGGGTCTCTCAAAATGGGGTGATTATAGCCGATAATAAATTTTTATATTGTAATTCATTTATAAGGATGTTTTTACTGTTTCTGGTTCTAAAAAAGTTTAGAATATTTAACATATTTTGAGAGTTTCGTTTTTTGAATATGAAAAAAACATTTATGGTATTTTATAAAGAAATTTTTCCTCAAGTTCCGTGGTAATAATTTGATACCGTTTAAGGTGTCTTTCCAACGGATTAACTAAAGGTCTTATAAATAAACTTTTTTATATCTTTTAACAGTTTGATAGCTAACTATTTAGCTTATATTATTTTTTATCTATACATGTTTTACAGCCCATTAGAACAATTTCAAATACTTCCTCTTTTAAGTCTCGGTGTTGGTTTATTTGATTTTTCAATGACTAACGCAATGGTAACAACATGCGTTGGTTTAGCTTTTTTTGTTTTTATTTATTATTGTCTTTCAGTCTATGGATTAAGTTGTTTCCCAACTAGATGGCAATTAGTTTTAGAGAGTCTGTATTTAAGTACTGCAGGTCTTGTATGGGATAGTGTTGGTCAACAGGGTCAAAAATATTTTCCTTTTTTATTTGTCATTTTTAGTTTTATTTTGATATCTAATGTTTCAGGACTTGTACCATATTCTTTTACTATAACAAGTCATCTTATCCAGACAATGGTTTTGGCTTTGACAGTATTTATTGGTGTTATGATTATTTGTGCTTCTAAACATGGTTTTCACATGTTAAGTTTATTTTTGCCTGGTGGAACTTCTATGGTTTTAGCTTTTTTATTAGTTCCTATAGAAATAGTTTCGTACGTGTTTAAACCTCTTAGTTTGGCTGTTCGTCTTTTTGCTAATATGATGGCAGGTCATACATTACTAAAAGTAATTGCCGGATTTGCATGGGCTATGATGGGTAGTGGGGGGTTGCTATTAGTTGCTCATATCGTACCATTAGCGGTACTAGTTATTCTTTTTGGACTTGAGCTCGCCGTTGCTTTAATTCAAGCTTATGTTTTCACAATTTTAAGTTGTATTTATATAAACGACGCAATTGTTCTTCATTAATAGTGGCAAAGGATGTTAGTTTAAACTAACATCCTTTGATGTCTAATCTATTTAAAAAAAAATAATAGAGTGTAAAGTTTAAATAATTCTTTTTTAATTTTTATCTCTAAGCATTTTTAGCTCAGTGGATAGAGCATCGGTCTTCTAAATCGTGGGTCGTAGGTTCGAATCCTATAAAATGTAACGCATGAAATTCGCTTTAATATTCCAAAATGACACCGCGGCTTTTTTGCCTGAGTTGTTTCTTGCCATCGCTATATTAGTTGTTTTATTACATGGTAGTTTTTTAGGGGTATCCGCCGCTTCCCTTTATACTTACCTTACTCCAAGTATGGTTAGGTTAACATCAACTATATTGTTTGTAAGTTTACTTTTAGTGCTTAACAATCCTGTTGAATCTCAAACTTTGTGGAATTCTGTTTTTGTCACTGATAATATAGGTACTTGGTCTAAAGCAATTGTTTTTTTGGGTCTTATTTTTTGTGTGGCAGTAAGCGAATCTTATATGTTTTCAGCTCGTTTTAGAGCTTATGAGTTTTTTGTTTTTGTTATTGGTATTGGTTTAAGTTTATGTTTATTGATTTCTTCATACGACCTTCTTTCTATTTATTTAAGTATGGAATTTTTGTCGCTTATTTTTTATGTGTTAGCGGCGTGGAAAAAGAATTCGTATTTTTCTGCTGAGGCTGGGTTAAAATATTTTATTTTAGGGTCTGTTGCCTCTATATTTTTTTTGTTTGGAGCGTCTTTAATTTATTTTTCTATGGGTACCACTAATTTAGGTTCGTTAACTTTGTTAACAGAGAATTTAACAACGTCATCCCCTTTTATATATTTGGGTCTTATATGTGTGGTTTCTGCTTTATTGTTTAAAATAGGTGCCGCACCTTACCATATGTGGATAGCGGATGTTTATGAGGGGGCCCCCACTCTAGTGGGTTTTATTTTTGCTGTTATACCTAAATTTGCTTTTTTTGTTGTGATATTGCGCCTATCATTTACAAGTTTTTGGTCCTTTTTTCCGAGTTTATGGGAAAACTTTTTTTGTATCTGTGGCCTTCTTAGTCTTTTTATTGGTTGTATTTGTGGTTTAGGGGAAACAAAAATAAAGCGCCTTCTTGCCTTCAGTAGTGTAGGTCATGTAGGTTTTTTATGCCTTGGGTTAGCTAGTGGTAATATAGAGGGAATACAAGCAGTCTTATTTTATCTTTCTATTTATATGCTTACAGCAGCCTTTTTGTGGGTTTATATAGTGCATCTGGATTTATCTTCTACTTCTGGAAGTACTCTTTTAACGTTTTCAGATTCTATAGGATTGGTTCGATCAAATCCACTTATGGGGTTCGGGGTTGCATTAATGATTTTTTCTTTAGCCGGGATACCCCCTTTTGGTGGCTTTTTTGCTAAATTAAATATTTTTGTGAGTTTGGTAGATTCTTCGCTTTATATTGTATCTATTTTTGTTGTTATTACTAGTGTTATTTCAGCTTTTTATTATATACGGTTAATCAAAATTTTCTATTTTGAGAAGAATAAAAATTGGTTTTTTTTTACACCCTTATCAAAAGGTGCATCTATGGTTCTAGTGTTAAGCGGCTTTACTATTATCTTTTTTATGCTTAGCCCGAATATTTTTTATCTATTAACATACAAGGTAGGACTAGGTCTTATGTTTTAATAATTAGCTAATGTCTTTTACTACACATTCTAAACCTTTATCGCAATTATGGTCTCCATCGGTTATTAGCTCGTCATTGAGTGGTTTCTCTTCTAGGTGGTTATTTTCCACCAACCATAAAGATATTGGTACATTGTATTTAATCTTTGGAGGTTTTTCAGGTGTTCTTGGAACAGCAATGTCTGTTCTTATTCGTTTGCAATTGGCCAGTCCTGGAAATCAATTTTTAGGGGGTAATCACCAATTATACAATGTTATTGTAACTGCGCATGCTTTCTTAATGATTTTTTTTATGGTTATGCCAATTCTTATTGGTGGGTTTGGAAATTGGTTTGTACCTTTAATGATTGGTGCTCCTGATATGGCTTTTCCCCGTATGAATAACATTAGTTTTTGGTTACTACCTCCCTCTTTAATTTTGCTTCTAGCGTCCTCGTTGGTAGAATCTGGAGCTGGTACAGGTTGGACAGTGTACCCACCTCTTAGTGGTATTCAGGCACACTCAGGACCTTCTGTTGACTTAGCTATATTTAGTCTTCATCTTTCGGGTGCTGCTTCTATTTTAGGGGCTATAAACTTTATTACAACAATTTTTAATATGAGAGCACCCGGTATGACGATGGATAGATTGCCCCTTTTTGTATGGTCTGTCTTAATAACAGCGTTCTTATTACTGTTATCACTTCCTGTTTTAGCAGGTGGTATTACAATGCTATTAACAGATAGGAATTTTAATACTACTTTTTTTGATCCGGCCGGTGGTGGTGATCCGGTATTGTATCAGCATTTATTTTGGTTTTTTGGCCATCCTGAAGTTTATATTTTAATTTTACCTGGATTTGGTATTGTTAGTCATATACTATCTACTTTTGCTAGAAAACCTGTATTTGGGTATTTAGGTATGGTTTATGCTATGCTTTCAATTGGTATCCTTGGTTTTATTGTATGGGCTCATCACATGTTTACCGTAGGTTTGGACATCGACACAAGAGCTTATTTTACAGCAGCTACGATGATTATTGCGGTGCCTACAGGTATTAAAATTTTCAGTTGGATTGCTACTTTATGGGGTGGTTCTATTCGTTTAAAAACCCCCATGCTATTCTCAATTGGTTTTCTTTTCCTCTTTACTATAGGGGGGTTAACTGGGGTTGTTTTAGCTAATTCTGGGGTTGATATTGCTTTACATGATACATATTATGTGGTAGCCCATTTTCATTATGTATTAAGTATGGGAGCGGCTTTTACAATGTTTGCAGCTTTTTATTTTTGGATAGGTAAAATGACAGGTTTAGCTTACCCGGAAATTTTAGGTCAAATCCATTTTTGGCTTATGTTTTTGGGTGTGAATTTGACTTTTTTCCCAATGCATTTCTTAGGGCTTGCTGGTATGCCACGACGTATACCAGATTATCCTGATTCTTATGCTGGATGGAATGGTTTAGCCTCTTTTGGGTCAATTTTATCATCTATTGCGTCATTATTTTTTTTCTTTGTTGTGTACATTACCCTTACACGAGGATCTGTTGAAGAATCAAATCCTTGGGTAAAAGGTAGAGGTCTTGCTTTTCCCGTATTGCCTCGTAGATCCTCAAAAGTAGGTAATAAATAAGTATTAGTTATTTTGTTAAAATTGTAAACAGCAATTTAAATAAACGTTATAGAGTGTGTTAAGGTGGTTGTGTCAGGGCTTGTAACTCAGCGGTAGAGTGTACGCCTGATAAGCGTAAAGTCGATCGTTCAACTCGATCCAGGCCCAATTTATATTTATTTTATAAAATATTAAATAAACTATAGTGTGTATAACAAGTCCTTTTCGTCTAATGGTTAGGACGTTGCCTTTTCACGGCGAAAATACGGGTTCAATTCCCGTAAAGGATTAATTGGTATAAGAGTTATTTTTATTGATTTTAAATAAAATGTTCAGTTCTTTGATTGTATATGCTACAAGTCTTACGAGGCTTGTACCTGTTCAAACTTTTCAGGTGTTTGGGCATGAGATTGTTATTAGCGTATCCAAAAAATATTTGTTGGCTACATTAACTTTTTTACACCATCATAGTAATGGTAATTTTCAAATGCTGACTTCGATTTCAGGTGTAGATTATCCGGAGAGGGAAGAACGTTTTGAAATTGTCTATGACCTTTTAAATGTAAGGTCTAATTGTAGACTTCGAATTAAAACACACACTGATGAAATAAATCCCTTACCGTCTGTGGTAAGTCTTTTCCCGTCAGCAAATTGGTGGGAACGTGAAATTTGGGATTTATTTGGGGTTTTTTTCTCAAACCACCCAGATTTACGTCGTATTTTAACAGACTATGGTTTTGAAGGTCATCCGTTACGAAAAGATTTTCCTTTAAGCGGGTACTTTGAATTACGTTATGATGAAGATCAGCGAGTTGTTGTTTGTGAAGCGATTGAGTTAAGTCAGGAGTTTCGTTCATTTAATTTTCATGTACCCTGGTCACAAAATAATTTAATAAGTTGATGTCGAGGTTTAATGTAAATGCTATACTTAGTTGGGTAGATTCTCATATTATTGATTACCCAACGGCGATGAATTTAAATTATAATTGGAGTTTCGGTTCAACCGCGGGGTTTTGTTTGGTTATTCAAATTCTTAGTGGAGCTTTTTTAGCAATGCATTATGCAGGGGAAACCCATTATGCTTTTTCAAGTGTTGAGCATATTATGCGTGATGTTAAAAGTGGTTGGCTAATTCGTTATATGCATGCTAATGGAGCTTCTTTTTTTTTCATTGTTGTTTACGCTCATATTTTTAGAGGGTTGTATTATGGTTCTTATATGGAGCCTCGGCAACAATTATGGTGGTCCGGGGGGGTTATTTATGTTTTAATGATGGCAACAGCTTTTATTGGTTATGTTTTACCCTGGGGTCAAATGAGTTTTTGGGGTGCTACTGTTATCACAAGTTTATTTTCCATTTTCCCCTTTATAGGTAAAGAAGTTGTTATGTGGTTATGGGGGGGGTTTACTGTCGGTAATCCGACTTTAAATCGTTTTTTTAGTTTACACTATTTATTACCTTTTATTATCGCTGGTTTGGTTTTTGTTCACTTAGGCTTGTTGCATAAAGATGGTTCTAATAACCCTCTAGGTATTAAAACAAAAACAGCAAATATAAACTTTTACCCATATATTTATGTAAAAGATTTAGTAGCTTTTTTTGTTTTAATGTCCATGTTATCTATTGTCATATTTTATTTTCCTAATAGCTTAGGAGATCCTGATAATTATTTAGAGGCTGACCCTTATGGGACTCCAGCGCATATTGTTCCTGAATGGTATTTTTTACCTTTTTATGCTATTTTACGGGTAATTCCAAACAAAGTTGGGGGGATTCTTACTATGGGTGGGGCGATAGCTATAATTTTCATATACCCGCTTTTGAATACATCTATACTACGTAGTGGTAATTTCCGGCCAATTTATGCTGTAGTTTTTTGGCTTTTTGTTGCTGATTTTTGCTTATTGGCCTGGTCAGGAACTACCCCAGTAGATGATTATTTTAAAATAGTTGGAGCTGTTGTGTCTATAGGGTATTTTGCTTTTTTTGTTTTTGGTGGGTTATTTGTCGGTTGGTTGGAAAAAATGCTTGCTGTTCGGGTATTAAATATGCGCTCCCCTAAAAGGAAGTAATAATAAAAAGGTATTGGGGATAAAATGTTGGTTTTTGTTTAATTGTGCTCAGATCATGAAATTTTCACATAAAAATATCATTAGAATAACTTCAATTGTTTTTTTTTCCTTGTACTACTATTCCGTTGGGAGTATGGATGCTTCGCATCCATGGCAAGTGGGTTTTCAAGACCCTGCAACCCCAATAATGGAAGGTATCATTTTTTTTAATGGTTTGTTAATGACCTTTATGCTATTTATTGCTTGTCTTGTAGGTTGGTTACTCTATAAATCTTTAACGTTATTTAACGAAGCAGATCATAAAGATGCTGTAGGCTTTAATCATTCAACATTACTTGAAGTCGTTTGGACAATTATCCCAGCAGGAATATTAATGGTCATTAGTGTACCCTCATACAATTTATTGTATGCAATGGACGAGGTTATAGATCCTAGCCTTACTATAAAAGTTGTTGGTCACCAGTGGTATTGGTCATATGAGTGCTCTGATTTTGAAGTATCACCCGCCCTTAAAAAAGATGGGTTAAGTCAGGTTGAAATGAGTTATAAGGCTTTAAAAGATATGGCTGATTTGATAGAGTATAGCCGTGTAGAGGTGGCTAAAGGTGAAAAACAAACTCAAATCGGCATAGTTAAAGAGTTTTTGGAGTCATTTGAAAAAGATATGGAAGATGTACCCCAAGGTGCTGTTGATATGTTGTCTCGCCGCTTAGAATGGCTAGTTATAAATATTTTAGGTAATGAGGGCCGCAAAGAATTTTACGGACCGTTAGAATCACATTTAACAGGGGAAATGGTATCTGTTTTATCTGGAGTTAAAGAACAGTTATCAGAAGGCTCACTAATTAAAGAACAGCAAGATTTAGTCATTAAAGCTTTAAAAATTTTTAAACAATACATAAGGATTGTTAATGAAACTGAGCTTACGGCAAAAACAATGGATTTATTTAAGGCTTTAGATGAAATTAAACCAGGTAAAGGCAACACACCTTCAAGTGATGGTAGTTCTGGAGGTTTAGATTCCAATACAGGGTCTATTGTTGAGGAATTAAATAAAGTGGATGAGGCTAGTTATAAATGGTTAGAACTTAGATCAGCTGAAAATTTCTATGAAGGGGCTGAGACGGAATTAAGTAGAGCTTTAACACAAGTTTTTGAGGCAGAGTGTGTGTGTCTTAGAGCACTTGCACGTGGTGAGATAAAAATACCTATAGAGGAAATGATGGCTAATTTAGATGAAGGCAGAATAAGACTTGACAAAGCCTTAGTAGAAGCAGAAATTGCTGAAAATAATTTAATCGATACTCAGTTAATTGCCCATCAATTAAGATTGACTAGACCTGAAAGAGAGGGCTATAGTAGTGAGTTTGAGTGGGATACTGCTAATGTCGGGTTTAAGTTTTCTGATGCGGAATTAGAAAATGCAAAAATGGAGCTGAATAATGCTAAAGCTAGTGCCAAATGGGCAAAAATTGATTTGCTTGCCTCACAAGTTAACGCGTTAACTGCAGAGTATTTTCAAGCAGATGCTGAATGGGCTTCAAAAGATCCAGCTATAACGCGTAGTAAGGTACTACTTAAAGATGGTTATGACGGCTGGAATGAAAAATTAAAGTCAGAGTCAAAAAAGATTTTGGATAATCACGAGCTTAAGTTTATGCTTGCTCACGAAGAGTTAAAAAGTGTTAATACAATTTTAGATAAATTTCAATCTGGATTGACTGAAGAAGAGTTGAGTAAGTGTAACTCAATTGCGGATAGGGCAGAGGCTGAATTTATGTCTCTAGAAAAACAAGAAATATCAGTTGCAGAGGAATTTGAAAAAGGTAAAGATATTTTAGCAAATGCCAAAGAGGAACTGAGCAATTATAAAGCAGTATCAAATAGAGCTGATATTCGGTTAGAACGGTCTCAAATTGCGTTTGATAAATTAAAGGCAGTGTCAAACAGAGCAGAAGCGGTTTCAAAAGGTGCTGAGTCCTTTTACACTACTTCTAAAGAAAAATTGACTGGCCTTGAGTTAGGGTCTAGTTCTATTGCACCTAATATGATGTTGGACAGCCTTGTTGAAAAATATGGTAGTGTAAAGTCTGAATTTGATAAAGCAGTTTTTGTGGTAAACACAGCTAAATTAGATTTAGAGACCGCTAAAGAAAGGTTAGAAGTTGTTAAAGGTTATGTCATCAATACAGAGAAAAGACTCGATGACACCCCAGTTATTTACGAGTTACCTAAAGTAACAGACAAGCCTAAGGAATATTTTGACAACTTTTTATGGGAAATACATAATGAAGACCTTTTAACAGTAAAGGCCCAGTTAAAAGGCTCTGAAGCTGTGTTAACAGAGTCGAAAATAGCTTTGTTTAATGCGGAACAAGCCTTGACTGAATCTTTTATTAAATTAATTGAAGTAGAGTTAAAAAAGGGCAAAGCTTTGATAAATTTTTTAAAATTTGACGTGGATTCTAGTTTGGACCTCACTCTAAAAGAAAAATTATTAGATGCTGAGACATATATTGGAGATCTTCAACTAAATTTAGGTAATACTGTTCGGGAAAAGGTAATATCTATGCTAGATGTTGAAAATTCTGATTGTCTTAAAGTTATACTTGATATGGTAGATAATGATCTATCCAAAGCATCTTCTATTTCAGGAGCGGTTAGACCAACATTTATTAATGAAATATCTAATTGTGATAGTTCAGAATTGATTGAATCCGCGGTAGATTCTGCTTGGGTAAAAACACTTAAAGTGGATGTAAGTGCTGCTATTTTAGATTATAAAGAGGCTTCACGTATACTAAGTCATGCTCGCAAAATATTAGACAAAACTGAATCTGATCTTTCGGTGACTTCTGAGTTTAGCGAAAATAACTCTATAGATAGCCTTTTCGCTCTTCAAAGAGCAACAGATGATAGTTTAGAAAATACGTCGAATGATATTAAAAAAGCCTTAGTATTTTCCTCAGCAATTGACGCTATTCTTGACCCTGGAAGTTTACAAGCAAAATCTTCTTGTGCGATATTAAAAGCAAAAGCAGAATTAGCGAATGTGAAATGGTTTGCAGCAAGAGTATCAAGAAGTTTGGATACTCCTATGCAGGAGGCAGTTAAACCTTTCAATCGTCAATTTTCTGATGTTTCAGTAATTGAATCTAACAGTGCTCTGGTGAGTGATGATGGCTTAAATGGTGCCGACGCTTCTGGTGAGGATGGTAATTCAGGAAATAAAAAATCCAAAGAAGAGATAAAAGAGATGTTGTCCAAATTAGAAAGTAGAGAAATTGATTATAGCCATATAGGTTTACGTGGTGAAGTTTTGCAAACACTTAAAGAATTAATTGAAACTGTAGACCAAAACACTGCGGATGATATTAAAAATATGTTGTATGAAGCTTTGCTTTTAATTACTACTGAAGAGGGTGAAAAAAATAAATCTTTAAAAACCCAAATTACTATGATTCATGATTTAATTGAGCATCATAGAGACAAAGATGTTGAAGAAGGTATAACAGAAAGACAACGTATAAATTTTGATTCATACCTTATTGCGGATGATGATTTAGTTATTCCCGAAGTATCAAGTACCGGAAAAGCTGGCAAAGTTTTCCGTCTTCTTGAGGTTGACAACCGTCTAGTTGTACCAACTAACACTCATATCCGTGTTCTTGTCACATCTGCTGATGTTCTTCATTCTTGGGCAGTACCAAGTTTAGGAGTTAAAGTAGACGCGTGTCCAGGTAGATTAAACCAAGTTTTCCTTTTTATTAAAAGAGAGGGGGTTTTTTACGGTCAATGTAGTGAACTTTGTGGTGTTAACCACGGTTTTATGCCTATTGTAGTTCAAGCGGTTAACCAAGACGAGTATCTAACTTGGGTTGGTAAAAGATTATGCTCTTAACTTTTTTATTCTTTCTTCTTCTTTTAGGGATTGTTGGTTTAATTTTTATTCCTTCTAGTCAAAAGTTAATTATGCGACAATTTGCTCTCGGTATTACGTCGGCGGTTTTTGTCTCTTCATTGTTTTTGTGGTTAGGTTTTGATCACTCGACACCTAAATTTCAATTTGTTGTTGATAGCTTGTGGCTACCTATAGCCAATATTAATTTAATTTTAGGTGTTGATGGGATTTCTCTTTTTTTTGTTATTTTGACAACATTAATTTTCCCCCTATGTTTATTGGCTTCGTGGTCTTTTGATAAAGGGGAAGTTAAAACTTATTTAATAAGTTTTTTAAGTATGGAACTTGTGTTACTTTTAGTCTTTACTAATTTAGACTTATTATTTTTTTATATATTTTTCGAGGCTGTCTTGATACCTATGTTTTTAGTTATTGGTATATATGGATCACGTGAAAGAAAAATACGGGCAGCTTATATGTTTTTTTTGTATACCCTACTAGGGTCTTTATTTATGTTAATAGGTATCGTTTATATTTACTTATTTGCTGGGAGTACAAATTATGAAGTATTGTCCGTTATAAACTTTTCAACCTATGATCAAAAGTGGCTATGGCTTGCTTTTTTTGCGTCATTTGCTGCAAAAGTTCCTATGTTACCTGTGCATATTTGGCTTCCTGAGGCTCATGTAGAAGCCCCTACCGCAGGTTCAGTAATTTTAGCGGGTATTTTACTGAAATTAGGATCTTATGGATTTTTACGATTTTCCCTAGGCCTTTTTCCTTTAGCTTCCGTTTATTTCACGCCTTTTATTTTTAGTCTTAGTTTATTGGGTGTTGTGTATACTTCATTGACCGCTATTCGCCAAACAGATTTAAAACGTTTGATTGCTTATACTTCGGTAGCTCATATGAATTTAGTGATGATAGGTTTGTTTACCGGGACAGTAATTGGGGTGGAGGCAGCTATTTTACAAAGCTTAAGTCATGGTTTTGTGTCTTCTGCACTTTTTCTTATCATTGGAGTCTTGTATGACCGTTGGCATAGTCGAGTAGTTAAATATTATGGGGGTCTTACGCATACTATGCCAATTTTCATAATTATTTTTCTTTTTTTTACGATGGCTAATTTAGGTCTTCCTGGCACATCAAGTTTTATAGGAGAGTTTCTTTTATTAGTTTCAGCTTTTGAGGCAAATAGTACTGCTTGCTTTTTTGCAGCTACTTCAATGATTTTAGGGGGTGGGTATTCTCTTTGGTTGTTTAATCGTATCGCTTATGGTAATATTAAAATGGTCGGTCTTGATTTAAGCTTCAGAGAATTTATGATTTTTTTACCTCTTGTTATAGGTACTCTTTTTATGGGTATTTACCCTAATTTATTCTTTTCTGCAATGCATGCAACAGTTTCAAATTTGGTATGGGTTGATTTGTGGTTGTAGGTTGTAGTAGTGAAAAAGTTCTTTTAGTCTAATGCGTAGTTTAATATCTAGAAGGATAGTACCATTTTTTATGGTAAAGGTACGGGTTCAAGTCCCGTAAAGGACTAAGATGTATTTAAACATAGTTTTTCTACCCCTACTTGGTTCTCTTGTTGCAGGATTTTTTGGTCGTTTCCTTGGAGGCCGCGGTGCTGGTTTAGTAACTATATCTTGTATTTGCCTTAGTTTTTTTCTAAGTGGGCTTGCTTTTTATGAGGTAGGTTTAGGGGGGAGTTCAACTTACCTCTATTTAATGCCTTGGTTGGAGTGTGACTCTTTTCATGTTGATTGGGCTTTTTGCTTTGACAGTTTAACTGTCGTTATGCTTATTGTAGTTACTTTTATTTCAACTCTGGTACATTTATATTCCACAGAGTATATGGGAGGAGATCCTCATTTGCCTCGTTTTATGAGTTATTTATCATTATTTACATTTTTTATGTTAATATTGGTTACAGCCGATAATTTTGTTCAAATGTTTGTTGGTTGGGAAGGAGTTGGCTTATGCTCGTATTTATTAATTAATTTTTGGTTTACTCGTATTCAAGCAAATAAAGCTGCGATTAAAGCTATGCTAGTTAATAGGGTTGGTGATTTTGGATTAGCCTTAGGAATTTTTGGTATTTTTATTTGTTTTGGTGCTGTTGATTATGCTACTGTTTTTGCTTTAGCTCCCCAACTATCAACATTTAGTTTAAGTTTTTTTAATGTTGAATTTGGAGCTCTTAACTTTATAGGGATTTTATTGTTCGTAGGTGCGGTAGGTAAATCTGCTCAGTTAGGTTTACATACTTGGTTACCTGATGCTATGGAAGGACCTACCCCAGTTTCTGCTCTTATTCACGCAGCAACAATGGTTACTGCTGGTGTTTTTTTATTAGCCCGTTGTTCTCCTTTATTGGAATATTGTCCTGAAGCCCTTACAGTTATAAGTATAGTTGGGGGTATGACAGCGTTTTTTGCAGCTACAACCGCTTTAGTCCAAAATGATTTAAAGCGAGTTATCGCTTATTCCACTTGTAGTCAATTAGGTTATATGGTTTTTGCTTGTGGTCTTTCTAATTATTCTGTAGCAGTGTTTCATTTAGGGAACCATGCATTTTTTAAGGCTCTTCTATTTCTTGGGGCAGGTTCTGTAATTCATGCGGTTGGAGATGAACAGGATATGCGTAAAATGGGGGGGTTACGCCGTTTATTACCCTTTACATATGCCATGATGGTAATTGGTTCTTTAGCTCTTATGGGTATGCCCTTTTTAACAGGATTTTATTCTAAAGATGTTATATTGGAGGTAGGTTACGCGACTTATAGTAATGCTTCGCATTTTGCATATTGGTTAGGTAGTTTAGCAGCTTTCTGTACTGCTTTTTATTCTATACGCCTTTTAGCTTTGTGTTTTTTATCCGAACCAAATGGTAGTAGGTTATTATTGCTATCGGCATCAGAAGGTGGTTGGCCAATGGGTTTAGTTTTGGGTATATTGGCTTTGCCTAGTATGTTTATTGGGTATTTAGGTCGTGATCTTTTTATAGGGCTGGGTACTGATTTTTGGGGAAATGCATTATTTTGTATGCCTAGTAATTTGAGTATTATAGATGCAGAGTTTATGTCAACTGATATAAAACTTTTACCTCTTTGTTGCAGTATCATTGGTGGGTTGGCTTCATTTATTTTATATAATAAGTATAATTCTAATTTATTTTTAGTTAAGACTTCATTTATAGGAAGAAAATTTTATACTTTTTTAAACCGTAAATGGTTATTTGATAAGGTTTATAATGAAGTTATAACACAAAATTTATTAGACTTTGGTTATCATTTTACTTATAAGTCCATTGACCGTGGTCTTATTGAAAGTTTAGGTCCTTTTGGGATTTCCAACGTACTTGCGGATCAAGTAAATAAATCTCGTGCATGGCATTCAGGTTATTTATACCACTATTTAGTGATTTTAGGTTGGAGTAATTTTTTATTTGGTATTTTTTTTGTGTTTGGTTTTCAAATTTCACGTGTTTTCGCGCTGCTAACCTTTATTGTATTATGGTCGATCCTATAATTTTTATTCTTATTGCAACTCTTGGGGGGACCTTAGGGGTTAAAGTTACTAGTACACAAAATCCAGTATATAGTGGTCTTTATCTCGTATTGCTTTTTTTTTTGGGTTCCACTATTTCATTTTTATTGGGTTTAGAATTTATGGCTTTACTTTTTTTGTTGGTTTACGCAGGTGCTATCGCAGTATTGGTGTTGTTTGTTGTTATGATGTTAGATGTGAAAGCAATTGAAAGCCCGTGGTCTGCAAAAAAAAAACGTTTGTTATATTTTGGGGCTTTAATTTTTGCAGTTTTTTTGAGTGCTGCAATATATAGTAAAGATTTGCAAAATTTAATGAATATGGTGTCAACAGTTTATATGAGTTCATTAGTTTCTTTTAGTTTAGTATCTTACGAAGAAGAGATAAAAAATTTATTTCATCCAGTAATTATTAACAAAACAGTCAATGACAATTTAAAAAGATTCCAAGAGCGAAGTAAAAGAAAAAGAAAAGGTGAACCTGAGCCTTCAGCTAAAGAAGCTAAAAAATCTTTTAAAGATTTTATGGAGGAGAGAATTGAAATGTGGCAGCATTTATGTGATTCAGAAGTGTTAACAGAGTTTTTTAGGTTATTGTTTCATAAAGAAAGTGTAGAAGGGTCTTTTGGGTTAGACACAGTATGGTTTATAGAATTTGATTCTTCTTGTGCTTTAAATGATCCTAGTTATCTTTTATATTCAACCCACGCAATATTGCTAATAATAGCTGGAATTATTCTACTAATAGCGATGGTAGGGGCTATTAGTTTAACATTACAAAAAAATTGTCCTGAATCTTTATATCGGCAGTTAGGTCGTGAATCTAAAAATGCTGTTTTTTCTATAAAAGAAAAATCCTTTTTTAAACCTAACAATCCCCGCGATTTAGAAGTTTTACCCTAATTATGCTTAATATATCAATTAATGAGCTTCTTATTTGGGTAAAAAAAGGCTCTACAGTTATACAGGCTTGTCAAGCGGCTGGTGCTAATATCCCACGATTCTGTTATCACGATAAGCTTTTTATAGCGGGTAATTGTCGAATGTGCTTGGTTGAGGTGAGTAATTCCCCTAAGCCGCAAGCGTCATGTGCTTTGCCTTTTTTACCCAATTTAAGAATTTTTACAAATACGGCATTGGTACGTAAGGCCCAAGAATCTGTGATGGAATTGCTTCTTCTCCATCACCCCTTGGATTGCCCTGTGTGTGATCAGGGGGGCGAATGTGAACTTCAAGAACAAAGTTTTAATTTTGGGTCGGATAGAGGTAGATTTTTATTTTTTAAAAACTCTTTAAGTGATACTTTTTGGGGGGGTCTTATAAAAACAGTGTTACGTAGGTGTATTGTTTGTACACGATGTGTAAGATATACTCACCAAATTGGGGGGAATGATTCCTTAGGAACATCTAATAGAGGGGGGCATTCTGAGATTGGTATGTTTAAAGAAAGTGTATTAAAAAGTGAAACTTCGGGTGGGGTTATTGAATTATGTCCGGTTTCTTGGTATAACCCGCGTTTAACTACATAATATTATGTTTTTTTTAAAAGAATATTACCCAATATTGATTTTTTTAGGTTTTAGTCTTGTATTAGCTTCGCTTATTTTTGGTGCTTCTTATACATTAGCTTTCTCAGAATCTGATAGTGAAAAATTATCTTCATATGAATGTGGTTTTGACCCTTATGAAGATGCTCGTAATGCTTTTGATGTACGTTTTTATTTAGTCGCTATTTTGTTTCTTTTATTTGATATTGAAACCGTCTTTCTTTTTCCATGGGCAGTTTCTCTAAGTGAATTGCCTTCAATCGGATATTGGTCCATGATGGATTTTCTTTTTGAGTTAGTTATTGGATTTGTATATGCTTGGCAAATTGGCAGTTTAGATTGGGAATGAGAGGTATGGATTACAAACGCCGCAAATCTTTTTCTTTATATGAGTCTCGTCGTAAAGCATTACAAGCCGTAGCAACAAACCAAAATTTAGAGATTTCTTTACGTTGGTGGGCTCAATTAGAAAAATCTAAATTACCTCGAAAAAGTAGTTTAAGTAGAGTTCATAATCATTGTATTGATACTAATAGATCAAGATCGGTTATAAGTTTTTATAAATTATCCCGTCTTCAATTCAGACGTTTGGCATCAAAAGGTTCTTTTACAGGTTTACGTAAAGCATGTTGGTAATATTTCCAGCATATGTTTAACTAAAAGTATTATTTTTGGGTAAAGTGTACGTAAAGTTTAGGTTCTGGAATAGAGATACCTTTAATATTAAGGGGAATAGCTTTATTGATAAAGTATAGGTGCGGGGAGGTTTTTAATTATTTCAGGTGACCTTTAAAATTTTAATTATTTATATATGCCTCAATTTGATATATTGACCTTCTTCAATCAGGTTTTTTGGTTAATCCTGATAGTTTTTAATTTTTATTTGGTAGTTGTACGTTTTATATTACCTTCTTTAGCCTTTAGTTTAAAATCTAGAATAAAACACTTAAAAGTAACCGTTGATTCTAGATAATAACTTAAAATTTAATAAATTTTATAGCTTGTTAGAGACAAAGTTATATAAACTCAAACTTCTAGTGTGGAGTTAATAATAGTAATAAGTAACTTAATATTAAACCCCTGGCAAGGTAGCTTTTGGAGGTGTTGCTGAGTGGTTGAAAGCCTTGGTTTGCTAAATCAATCTACATTTTTAATGTAGCGTGGGTTCGAATCCTACCACCTCCAAAAAGAAAAAGTAACTCAGGTGGTAGAGTGCTGGTTTGTCATACCAGTGGTCGCGGGTTCAAGTCCCGTCTTTTTCGAGGTATATTTTACACTGTAGAATTATTTTAGGGTTATTTATTAAGCATGTAGTTAAATATATGGCACAGTATAAAAAAAGCATTCTATATATATGTAAAGTTTGGTCTGTATCGACTGACTTTAAAAGTTTAAATTCTTTGGCACTTTTGTTACCCTTATCAATTTCTTCTACAGGTTTGTCTAGAAAAATAAAGCGCTTTACTTTGCTTCGTTCTCCTTTAGGTAATAAAGCTGCTAAAGATCAGTTTGAAAGACGGGAGTATCGACGCTATTTTATTATTACGTCTCAGAGTCCAGCAACGATACTAGCTTTTATAGATATTCTAAAATATTTAAACGGGGTTAAATTTAAGGTTGTTTTGCAGGAAAAGAATTTTACTACCTATAATTAGGTTTAGGTTTTAACAGTTACTTAGACCCTACTTATTTATTGTATTGATCGTATACAAAAACTATTTAAAGGTAGCATTGGATAAGTGGTCGAGTGGTTTATGGCACCAGTTTTGAAAACTGACGTAGTTAAAGCTACCGTGGGTTCAAATCCCACCTTATCCTAAATTAAATGAAATCAATAACAAAAGCAAAAACATTTGGGAGTTTATTGTCAGATGGTAGTTTTAATTTTTTAGAGTTACCTAGCCATTTTTCCCAAAAAGAGTTGAATTGTAAAAGTTTAGATCTTAATAACCACCCAGCATGGACAGGAAAACGGGCTAAAGAACAGACTGAAATATCTTTGTTCGTTGGTAAATTTATGAAATCTTTGTAATAAATATTTTATATTTTTTAGTTATTTAACAATATAACTAATGCGTAGAGTGCACATAAAGTTAGGGGGTTGTAAAAACACTACCTACAGTATTAGAGAAAAAGGAATTTATTTTGTTTTTCTACTTAAAAAGGATGCCTTAAGATATTTTATGGTTTAATACGATAAATAAGTATTGTATTGAAGATAATTACAATAAAACTCCACTATAACGTAATAAAACGTAAATGTGGTATTAACAAAAATGAGTTTGATCCTGGCTCAGAGTGAAGGCTATAAGTCTGCTTGAATACATGCGAGTTGAATGGTTAAAACCATAGCGTACGGGTGAGTAATAGGCTAATATCTGGCTTCAACTTCGGAATAATCCTATCCCCCAGGGGAGAAGGCAACAGGAGAATACCGGATAAATATATAAAGGTCCGCCGGTTGAAGATGATTAGGTTCAGTATTAGGTAGTTGGTGGGGTAATGCTCACCAAGCCAATGATGCTTAGTTGGTCTGATAGGACGATCAATCACACTGGGACTGAGACAAGGCCCAGGTTTCATTTGAAGGCAGCAGTAAGGAATATTGGACAATGAGCGAAAGCTTGATCCAGCAAGGCTTGGTGAGGGATTGAAGGCTTAGGTTGTAAACCTCTTTTTTAATTGAGGATAATGACAGTAAATTAAGAATAAGTCCCGACTAACTTCGTGCCAGCAGTCGCGGTAATACGGAGGGGGCAAGCCTTATTCGTCATAACTGGGCGTAAAGGGCCCGTAGGTGGTTTTTTGATATGTTATTTGTCAAAAACTGTAGCTTAACTATAGGTAGGCATTTAAAACAGGAAAACTTGAGTCTGACAGAGGAAGATGGAATTTTTCAATTAGGGTTAGAATCCAGATAAGTGGAAGAGAACATCATGTGCGAAAGCGATTTTCTTGTTCAGTACTGACGCTGAGGGGCGAAGGCGTAGGTAGCGAACAGGATTTGAGACCCTGGTAGTCTACGCTGTCAACGATGAGTGCTAGCTTTTAGAAATCTAGAAGACATAGCTAAGGCATTAAGCACTCCGCCTGAGGAGTACGAGCGCAAGCTTAAAAATCAACGGAATTGGCGGGGGTTCAAACAAGTGGTGGAGCATGTGGTTTAATGCGATAATACGCGCGTAACCTTACCAGTTCTAGTAAGTCTGTCGTTCTTTCGGAGACGTTAAGAATTTTGGGACTTTCAGGTGTTGCATGGCTGTCGTCAGCTCGTGTCGTGAGATGTACGGTTAATTCCTGTAACTGAGCGCAACCCTTATCTTTTTTGTGTTTTGAAATGGTCTTTACCAATAAATAAACTGAATAGACACTGCCAGCGCTAAGCGGGAGGAAGGTAGGGATGAGGTCAAGTCTTCATGGCCCTTATGAACTGGGCTACACACGTGCTACAATGGAAAGGACAACAAGTTGCGAGGGAGTAATCTAGAGCCAATCTTTAAACCTTTTCTTAGTTCGGATTGGGGGCTGCAACTCGCCCCCATGAAGCTGGAATCACTAGTAATCGCGGATCAGGATGTCGCGGTGAATACGTCACTGGGCCTTGCACACACCGCCCGTCACGTCCTGGAAGTTGACTTGGCCAGAAGATTTTGGAGTAAACCTTTCAAGCATATCCTTATTTGGTGAATATATTCACCTAGGTTAAGTAAGTTTGGAAATTCCCTTTAAAGGACAGGTAAGCAACCGGGATGAAGTCGTAACAAGGTAGTCGTAGGGGAACCTGCGGCTGGAATATATAATTTAGGGGCTAGCCCCTATATCTAAATCTATACCCGAACTCTTACCGAACTCGAGTGTCCTTATTTAGATAGCCACACATACTACTTTTGTGGGAACCATGGCTCAAAACAGTAATCATTTTTATTTTTAACAGGGTTGCGCTATAGAGCAGTAAGGTTAGCTCATCAGGCTCATGCCCTGAAGGTCGTAGGTTCAAATCCTTCTGGCGCTAATCTTAAAGACTTTTTAGTATAGTCGAGACGGTAATGGTTTATATTTTGGTTCGTGTAGTTTAGAAATACAGAAAAACCCATAACCTATTTTATTATGTCATTAAAAAAAAAAGAATTTAACAAAAAACTGAAGCATTTTACAATAAATTTTGGACCCCAACACCCAGCGGCTCATGGGGTTTTACGTCTTATTCTGGAGCTGAATGGGGAGGTTGTTCAAAGAGCTGATCCCCACATAGGGTTATTGCATAGAGGTACTGAAAAATTAATAGAGGCTAAAACTTATTTTCAAGCCCTGCCTTATTTTGATCGCTTGGATTACGTTTCAATGATGTGCCAAGAACATACCTATGCTTTAGCTGTTGAAAATTTATTGCAGATTTCAGTACCTAAGCGAGCGCAATATATAAGAGTTCTTTTTGCAGAGATAACTCGAATTTTAAATCACCTTTTAGCTGTGGGTTGTCATGCAATGGACGTGGGGGCTATGACACCTTTTTTATGGGCATTCGAAGAAAGAGAAAAGTTAATGGAATTTTATGAAAGAGTTAGTGGTGCGCGTATGCACGCTAGTTATTTTCGACCTGGAGGTGTTAGTCAAGATATAACTATTGGTTTAATAGATGATATTTTTTCTTTTGCTGCTCAATTTGGGCAACGCTTAGACGAAATTGAAGAAATGTTAACTGATAATCGTATATGGCAAGAAAGATTAGTTGATATAGGGGTGGTAAATGCACAAGAGGCTATAGATTGGGGTTTTTCTGGGGTTATGTTACGTGGGTCTGGCATTCGTTGGGATTTACGTAAAAACGAGCCGTATGATGCCTACTCAGAGTTGTCTTTTCAAGGGGTCGTTGGTAAAACAGGGGATTGTTATGACCGTTATCTCGTACGAGTTGAGGAAATGAGACAATCTCTTAGCATAATATATCAGTGCTTGAATAAAATGCCTAAAGGAAGTGTTAAAGTTGACGATTCTAAAATTACCCCACCGTCCCGTGCTGATGTTAAGCAAAGTATGGAAGCTTTAATTCACCATTTTAAATTGTATACCGAAGGGGTTACTGTACCTTCAGGTGAAACCTATATTGCTACCGAAGCCCCTAAAGGGGAGTTCGGTGTATATTTAGTTTCTGATGGTAGCAATAGACCATACCGTTGTAAAATTAAGGCTCCAGGGTTTTCCCACCTACAAGCTCTCAACTTTATGGCTAATTCTCATATGTTAGCTGATGTTGTAACTATAATTGGAACTCAAGATATTGTTTTTGGTGAAGTAGATCGTTAATTTTTATTTTAAACAACCCCTCTTTAACAGTTAAAATAAGTTTAGGCATTTACTTTGGGTTTTATGCGACTCGAGAGGTGACGCAGTGGTAGCGTGTTCGCTTTGGGAGCGAGAAGTCATAGGTTCAAATCCTATTCTCTTGATTTAGCCTATTCTCTCAGTTTAGAAAACTTTTGGTTGTTATATTCAGTATTGAAATACCCGTATAATGGTTTATCTT